AAAAATTAGGAATTTTAAAAAAAAGACTGGTAATTTTCATTGTAAAAATTAAAAGGAAAATAATACAATAAATTTTATTAATAATATATATTTCATTGAATTTTTTTTTTTTTTTTTTTTATTATTATTTTATATATTAATTTTTAAGATATTTATGGAATTTGAATATTTATAGGTTATATATTAGGTAATTTTAATTAGTATAAAATTTATGGTAATTGTATAAAATTAAGGTAGGTAATTTTTTTTTGCATATTATAAATTTATATATATATATTCATATATTTATTTTATATTAAATTATGAATATTAAATTAAATATATAATAATTAATAAATTATTTAATTAAATTATAAAATAATATAATTTAACATATAATAAATTTATTAATTCCCATTCATCTCTGCATAATCATGAGGGACCTACAAATATCTTAAATTTTAGTAACAGGTTACTTCTTAAACTAATCTTAAATTTTTAGAGATATGAATTAATAGATATATATTAATTAGTTAAATATTTATATATTAATATATATCTATTAATCCAACTTAGTTATACATTAAGTGAAATTTTTTGTAACGTTCAATATGATTTTTAAAAAAGATGAAATATATACAATAATTTTTCTTTTATTTAATTTAGTTATTTATATATAATTTTTATAAAAATTTTTTTTTAATTAATTTTTATTATATAAATAAATTTTGATTGAATAAAATAATTTAATTTATAAAAATTTATATTTTATATAAATTTTTAAAAAAATCATTAATTATCTAAATGAAAATATATTAAAAAAAAAAAAAAAAAAAAAAAAATTTCTTTAGATGAATAATATATTTAAATGAATGAATGAAAATTATATTAAAAATTATGAAATTTTTAATTTTAAAAATTTTTACAAATTTTTGTCAAATTTTGAAATTTTGAAAAAAAGATGAAATTTTAGTTTAAATTTTTTAAAAATTTGCAAAAATTTTTGCAACTTTTTTTGAAAAAATCGGTAAATTTGAGGGGTGTTCAGAAAGAAAACTATATTAGTAAAATTTGAGATTTAGGTGAGGTTATGAAGGTGTTTAATTATATAAATATGGGTGTGTATGTATTTATATATATACATATACATGAATATTTTATTATTATTAAATTTGATAAGTATATTGTATTACTTATTTAAGTTATCTTAATTAAATTGGTTTGTAAATGTTATTTAATTAATTAATTTATTTTTAATGAGTAAATATAGTAAAAATATATGTATATAAAAATCATTTGTATTATTAGGGGATAATGTAATTGATTTTAAAATATAATATTGAAAATTTTTGTTATGGGTAGTAATTACTAATTTTTGATTATAAAAATAATTTTATTATTAAAAATAAATTTTATTTGATTTTAATTATTAAGTAAATTTTAGTAAAGTAATTTAATTATAGTTTAAAATTTTAATTAATTGTATAAAGTTTTATTTTGGCTTATTAATTTATTGTTAATTTAATTTATATGTAAGTTTTTGCATGAATTTATATTTATTTTAAAAGTAATTATAGTTTATTATATATTCGCAGTAATTGATATTATTAATTAAAGAAATTTAGAAATAGTAATATTAAAGAGTATTGATAAAATTTGTGCCAGCAATCGCGGTTATACGAATAATGCAAATAAATTTTATTAGTTAAAGTTAAATTGTTGTTATTATTAAATATTAGTAAATTTATTAAGTGAAATTTTAAATTTATTAATTTTATAAAGAAATATGTTGAAGCTTAAAAATTTTTTTGATAAACTAGGATTAGATACCCTATTATTAAAAATGTAAGTTTGTAAACTGAGGTAGTATTAGTTATGATCTTGAAACTTAAAAAATTTGGCGGTATTTTAGTCTATTCAGAGGAACCTGTTCTGTAATCGATAATCCACGATGGACCTTACTTAGATTTGTGATCAGTTTATATACCGTTGTTGTTAAAATATTTTATAAGAATGATAATTTTTGTAATTTTTTATTAAAAAATATATCAGATCAAGGTGTAGCTTATGTTTAAGTAGAAATGGGTTACAATAAATTTATTTATATGGATATAAATTTGAAATGTTTATTGAAGGTGGATTTGAAAGTAAAATTATAGAGATTAATAATTTGATTTTAGCTCTAAAATATGTACACATCGCCCGTCACTCTTATTATTAAGATAAGATAAGTCGTAACATAGTAGATGTACTGGAAAGTGTATCTAGAATGCAATTTAAAGCTTATTTAGTAAAGCATTTCATTTACATTGAAAGGATTTTTGTGCAAATCAATATAAATTGATTAATTTTTATTTATTTATTTATTTAGTTTGTAATTTAGAATATTAAAAATAATTATATAGTTTATAGTTTTAGTATTTTATAAAGAAAAAATAATTTTTATTATAGTATATTAGTATTGTGAAAGAAAATTGAAATATTTGAAAAATTATTATTTAAAAAGAAAATTTAATTTATTGTACCTTGTGTATCAGGGTTTATTAAATAAATATTATATATTATAATTTTCTCGATTTTAAAAGAGTTAATATATTATTGAAGTTAATGTGATAAAATTATTTTTAATATTATATTGGAAATGAAATGTTATTCGTTTTTAAAGGTATCTAGTTTTTTAAGAAATAAATTTAATTTAGAAGTTTTATATTATTTAATTGGTTATTTAATTAAATGAATATTTAATCTTAATATTTTATGGGATAAGCTATAAGATAAAATTTTAAAAATAAATAAGTTATTATATAAATATAAGCTTAGAAATAGTTATTATTAGTAAGTATGTTATAATTTATTTTATAAATATTAATATTTATTTTATTTTAAATTTTTATTAAAATATTTATTTTAATTAAGAAAATAAATTAATAATGATAAAATTAGTATATAATTATGTAAAAATAATTTAATTTGAAAAGTTTTTGTAAAGAATTCGGCAAAATAGTATTCGCCTGTTTAACAAAAACATGTCTTTTTGTATATTTATAAAAAGTCTAACCTGCCCACTGAATAATTAAATGGCCGCAGTATATTAACTGTGCAAAGGTAGCATAATCATTAGTCTTTTAATTGAAGGCTGGTATGAATGGTTGGACGAAATATTAACTGTTTCATAAAAAATTATAATAGAATTTTATTTTTTAGTAAAAAAGCTAAAATAAAATTAAAAGACGAGAAGACCCTATAAATCTTTATATTTAAGTTATTTTAAAATTGTAGATTTTTTAATTTTATAGTAATAATTAATATTTTATTGGGGTGATATTAAAATTTAATAAACTTTTAATTTTTAGAATCATTAATTTATGAATAATTGATCCGTTTTTAACGATTATAAATTTAAGTTACTTTAGGGATAACAGCGTAATTTTTTTTGAGAGTTCTTATCGATAAAAAAGATTGCGACCTCGATGTTGGATTAAGATATAATTTTAGGTGTAGAAGCTTAAACTTTAAGTCTGTTCGACTTTTAAATTCTTACATGATCTGAGTTCAAACCGGTGTAAGCCAGGTTGGTTTCTATCTTTAATACATTAAAATATTCTAGTACGAAAGGACCTAATATTTAATAAATAGTTATTTTTATATTGAATGTTATTAATATGAACTATTTTGGCAGATTAGTGCAATAAATTTAGAATTTATTTATGAATTATTATTCAAATAGTACTTGTTTGTAATAGAAAATTATTTATTTATTATTGGTATATTATTATTAATTGTTTTTGTATTAATTAGAGTTGCATTTTTAACTCTTTTAGAGCGAAAGGTATTAGGGTATATTCAAATTCGTAAAGGTCCAAATAAAGTTGGTGTAGTAGGGATTTTGCAACCATTTTGTGATGCAATTAAGTTGTTTACTAAAGAACAAACTTATCCTTTATTATCTAATTATATTTCTTATTATTTTTGTCCTGTTATTTCGTTTTTTTTAGCTTTATTAGTATGAATGTGTATGCCTTTTTATGTGAAATTATTTTCTTTTAATTTAGGGTTATTATTTTTTATATGTTGTATTAGTTTGGGGGTTTATTCTGTGATAGTAGCTGGTTGGTCTTCTAATTCTAATTATGCGTTATTGGGAGGTTTACGAGCTGTAGCTCAAACTATTTCTTATGAAGTTAGTTTGGCTTTGGTATTAATAAGATTTATATTTTTAATTGGAGGGTTTAATATATTGATATTTAGTAAATATCAAATTTTTTTTTGATTTTTTTTTATTTTGTTTCCTTTGTCTTTGGTATGATTTAGAATTTCTTTAGCAGAAACTAATCGAACTCCATTTGATTTTGCTGAGGGGGAGTCTGAATTAGTTTCAGGATTTAATGTTGAGTATAGAAGAGGAGGATTTGCTTTAATTTTTATAGCGGAGTATGCTAGAATTTTATTTATGAGAATGTTATTTTGTATTATATTTTTAGGAGGGGATTTATTTTCATTATTTTTTTATTTAAAGTTAACTTTTATTTCTTTTTTATTTATTTGAGTTCGTGGAACTTTACCTCGGTTTCGGTATGATAAGTTAATATATTTAGCTTGAAGGAGATTTTTACCTTTGTCATTAAATTTTCTTTTTTTTATTATTGGGTTAAGGGTTTTATTTTTATGTTATATATAAGTATATATATATATATATTTATATGTGTATTTATGTTAATATTGAATTGTTTTTAGTAAAATTTAATAAAGTTAATAGAATTTTTAATTTCTATCTTATGTTTTCAAAACATATGCTTATTCAAGCTCATTAACTAATTTAATAAGTTATCTCATAGTTTAATTATTAATGGATTAAATATAAAATATGAAAAATAAATAATAGTTAGAATTTGTCCGATAATGATATATGGTTCTTCTACAGGTCGAGCTCCAATTCAAGTTAATAAAATTACAGTAATTAGTATTAGTCAAAATATGATTTTATTGATAGGGTAAAATTGGATACCTTGAAATTTACTTAAATGGTAGAATGGAAGAATTATTAGAATTGCAATAGATATGATTAATGCTATTACTCCTCCTAATTTATTGGGAATTGATCGTAAAATGGCATAAGCAAATAAAAAATATCATTCTGGTTGAATATGAATTGGTGTTACTAAAGGATTTGCTGGAATAAAATTATCTGGATCTCCTAATAAATATGGATTAGTTAATACTAAAATAATTAATATTATTAATATTATAATAAATCCTACGATATCTTTAAATGTAAAGTAAGGATGAAATGGGATTTTATCAGTATTTGAGTTTAATCCTATAGGGTTATTTGATCCTGTTTCATGAAGGAATAAAATATGAATTATTGAAGCTGCGATAATAATGAATGGAAGAATGAAATGAAAAGTAAAAAATCGAGTTAATGTTGCATTATCAACAGCAAATCCTCCTCATACTCATTGAACTAAATCAATTCCTAAATAGGGAATTGCAGATAATAAATTAGTAATTACTGTAGCTCCTCAAAATGATATTTGTCCTCATGGAAGTACATATCCTATGAAAGCAGTTCCTATTACTAGAAATAAAATAATAACTCCTATTAATCAAGTAGGAGTAAAAAGATATGAATTATAATAAATTCCTCGTCCTACATGAAGATAAATACAAATAAAGAAAAATGATGCTCCGTTAGCGTGTATAGTTCGTAATAATCAGCCATAATTTACATCTCGACAGATATGATCAATTCTATTGAAGGCTAAGTTAATATCAGCTGTATAATGTATTGCTAAGAATAGTCCTGTAATAATTTGAATTATTAAGCACAGTAGTAATAAAGAGCCAAAGTTTCATCATATAGAAATATTTACAGGGGCTGGTAAATCGATTAAAGATCTATTAATAATTTTAAAGATTGGGTGGTTGGTTCGTAATGGTTTATTCATTAGTTAAATATAGGTCGAAGAGGTCCTTTGAATAAATTTGTAATTTTTACAATTGCAATTAAAGTAATTAATAAATAGTTTATTAAGAGAATTGTTATTAAGTTTGTTGGATAATTATATAATTTATTTAATGATAATGAGATTTCTGTAGAATAAGATATTATATTATTGATTTGTATTACTTCTAAGTTTTTATATTGAAGAAGTATATTTTTATCAATAATTAATAGTAGAGTTATTATGAAAATAAAAATTCTTAATGATAAAAATAGAATTTTTATTGATATAGAAAACATTTCATTAGAAGCTAAGGATGTAACATAAATAAATAAAACAAGTATTCCTCCTAGAAAAACTAAAAATAAAATAAATGAGAATCAAAATCTTTTAGTAATTAAACCTGAGAATAAGCAAATTATTGTGGTTTGAGTTAAGAGTGTTAATCCTATGGCTAAAGGATGTTTTATTGCTAGAAAAGTTAATCTAATAATTAATATAAAAGTGATTAATGTTCATTGTATTATATCAAGAGGTAGTTTAAATAAAATATTAATTTTGGAGATTAATGATAAAGTGATACTTTCTTCTTGAAATTTTAAAAGATAAATTCTTATTTTTGGTTTACAAGACCAATGTTTTTATTAAACTATTAAAACTAATGATAATTTTGAATTGAATAGTTTCTAGAATATTAGTTATTATAGGAATTTTTACTTTTGTAATAAGTCGTAAGCATTTATTGTCAATATTGTTGAGTTTAGAATATATTGCTTTAAGATTATTTTTATTATTATTTATTTATTTAAGTATATTAGGATCTTTATATTTAGTAATGATATTTTTAGTTTTTAGTGTATGTGAAGGTGCTTTGGGTGTTTCTATTTTAGTTTCAATAATTCGAACTCATGGGAATGATTATTTTCAAAGTTTTAGTATTTTACAATGTTAAAAATTATTTTTTTTGTTTTATTTATTTTACCTATAAGTTTAGTTCAAGAGATGTATTGAATGGTTCAAATTTATTTACTATTAATTAGATTTATTTTTATTTTGATAAATAATTTTTGTAATTATTGTATGTTTTTATCTTATTTTTTAGGATGTGATTTAATTTCATATGGGTTAATATTATTAAGATTGTGAATTATTTTTTTGATATTAATAGCAAGTGAATCTATTTATAAGTTAAATAGATATGTAAATTTATTTTTATTTAATATTTTAATATTATTAATTTTTTTAATATTGACTTTTAGTAGTATAAATTTATTTGGGTTTTATTTATTTTTTGAAAGAAGTTTAATTCCTACTTTATTTCTTATTTTGGGATGGGGGTATCAACCTGAACGATTGCAGGCTGGTATTTATTTATTATTTTATACTTTATTAGTTTCATTACCTATATTAGTATGTATTTTTTATTTATATGGAAAAGTAGGTTCTATAAATTTTTATATATTAGGGAATTGGTTATTTAATTATGACTTTATTTATTTTGCAATAATTATGGCTTTTTTAGTTAGGATGCCTATATTTTTAGTTCATTTATGATTGCCTAGGGCTCATGTTGAGGCTCCAGTATCTGGTTCAATAATTTTGGCTGGGGTAATGTTAAAATTAGGAGGTTATGGATTATTACGAGTAATATCTTTTTTGCAGTTAATAAGTTTAAAGTTTAATTTTGTGTGAGTGAGAATTAGTTTAGTAGGAGGTGTATTAGTGAGTTTGATTTGTTTATATCAAACAGATTTAAAAGCTTTAATTGCTTATTCTTCTGTAGCACATATAGGAATTGTGTTATCTGGGTTAATAACTTTAACTTATATAGGAGTTTGTGGATCTTATGTTTTAATAATTGCTCATGGATTGTGTTCTTCAGGTTTATTTTGTTTAGCAAATATGTCTTATGAACGGTTAGGTAGTCGTAGATTATTGATTAATAGGGGTTTATTGAATTTTATACCTTCTATAGCATTATGATGATTTTTATTAAGATCTTCTAATATGGCTATTCCTCCTACTTTAAATTTATTAGGTGAGATTTCTTTAATTAATAGAATTATTAGATGATCTTGAGTAACTATATTTATAATAGCATTTTTGTCTTTTTTTAGAGCTTCTTATACTTTATATATATATTCTTATAGACAACATGGAAAGATATTTTCGGGAGTTTATTCTTTTAGAAGAGGAAGAGTACGGGAGTTTTTAATTTTATTTTTACATTGATTTCCTTTAAATTTATTAATTTTAAAAAGAGATATGTGTATATTATGATTATAGTATTTAAATAGTTTAATAAAATATTGATTTGTGGTATCAAAGATAAGAGTTTGTTCTTTTTAAATCATTAAGTATTTATCAATATGTATTATTAGTTTTATTTCTTTATTTTTAATGAGATTATTTATTTTTTTAGTTAGTATTATTTTTATTATAAATGAATATGTTGTATTTATTGAATGAGAAGTAGTTTCTTTAGGTTCTATAAGAATTGTAATAACTTTATTATTTGATTGAATAAGTTTACTTTTTATATCTTTTGTATTAATAATTTCTTCTTTAGTAATTTTATATAGAGAAGAGTATATAGAAAGTGATTTTAATATTAATCGATTTATTTTATTAGTTCTTATATTTGTATTTTCTATAATATTATTAATTATTAGACCTAATTTAATTAGAATTTTACTTGGATGAGATGGATTAGGTCTTGTTTCTTACTGTTTAGTAATTTATTTTCAAAATGTAAAATCTTATAGAGCTGGTATATTAACAGTTTTATCTAATCGGATTGGGGATGTTGCGTTATTATTAGCTATTGCTTGAATATTAAATTATGGAAGATGGAGTTATATTTATTATTTAGATGTTATGAGGGGTAATTTGGAAATATTTATTATTGGACTATTAGTTTTATTAGCTGCTATAACAAAAAGTGCTCAAATTCCTTTTTCTTCATGATTACCAGCTGCTATAGCAGCTCCTACACCAGTTTCTGCGTTAGTTCATTCTTCAACTTTGGTTACTGCTGGAGTATATTTATTAATTCGATTTAATATTTTAATAGAATTTTCTTTTATTAGTAATTTATTATTATTAATATCAGGATTAACTATATTTATATCTGGTTTAGGAGCTAATTATGAGTTTGATTTAAAGAAAGTTATTGCTTTATCTACATTGAGACAGTTAGGGATAATAATAAGAATTTTATCAATAGGATTTTATAAATTAGCTTTTTTTCATTTATTAACTCATGCTTTATTTAAGGCTTTATTATTTTTATGTGCTGGATCAATTATCCATAGAATAGGAGATAATCAAGATATTCGGTATATGGGAAGATTAAGATTAACAATGCCTTTTACTTCTTCTTGTTTTTATGTCTCTAATTTAGCTTTATGTGGAATACCTTTTTTAGCAGGATTTTATTCTAAGGATTTGATTTTAGAAATAGTTTCTTTATCTTATTTAAATTTTTTATCTTTTTTTTTATATTTTTTTTCTACTGGTTTAACGGCTTGTTATTCTTTTCGATTAGTTTATTTTACTATAACGGGGGAAATAAATTTTTTTTCTGTGAATATATTTAATGAAAATAATTGGTTAATGTTAGTAAGAATGGCTGGATTATTAAGATTTAGAGTTATTGGTGGAAGAATTTTAAGATGATTAATTTTTTCTACTCCTATATTAGTAGTTTTACCTATTTATTTGAAATTATTGACTATATTAGTATGTATTTTAGGAGGAATAGTTGGGTATATTCTATCAAATGTAAAAATTTATTTTTTTAACAAGTCTTTAATAAGTTATAGTTTATCATTTTTTTTAGGGTCTATGTGGTTTATGCCTTATATCTCTACTTATGGAATTGTCAATAATTATTTAATTTTTGGTAAAATAGTTATGAAATCCTTTGATTGTGGGTGATCTGAATATTTTGGAGGTCAACAACTTTATTTTAATTTAATGAATAATTCTAAATTAAATCAGATGATACAGAATAATAATTTAAAGGTTTATTTGTTGACTTTTGTTATTTGAGTGTTAATATTATATATTTGTTTATTAATTATTTATTCAAATAGCTTATTATAGAGTATAATATTGAAGATATTAGGGAGATTAGTAAATCTTTGAATATTTGAATTAAAATTAGTAATTTATAAAAAAATTTTTTTAATTTTACAATGAAAATGTAATGTTTTTTTTAAACTATATAAATTTAGAAGTATAAATGGAATTTAACCATTAAAAGAAAAAAGTTAGCAGCTTTTACTTGTTCATCATACTTCTTTAATTGGAGATTTTCTCAATTTTATCATTAACAGTGATAAGCCTCTATTTGGCTTCAATTAATAAATAAGGGTATTATACCTAAGATTAGGTCGAAACTAATTGCAATAAATCGCTTCATATTTAAGTTTAAGGTAGATTGATGTTCAATACTTTTTGAATGCAAATCAAATGTTATAGTTAACTACAACCCTTAATTAGATCAATTTAATATACCTTGGTTTCATTCATGATATAGCCCAAGAATAAGAATTATAATAAAAATAGATGATGTGATTGTTCATGATATTATAGAAGAAAATTTTATAATAGGAATAATTGGTAAGATTAAGGTGATTTCAACATCAAAAATAAGAAAAATAATAGTAATTAAAAAAAAGCGTAAAGAGAATGGTAGGCGTGAAGATGATTTAGGGTCAAATCCACATTCAAATGGAGATATTTTTTCTCGATCAATTAAAGATTTTTTAGATAAAAAGGAAGCTAATATTATAAGGATAATTGAAATTGTAAGGATAATTAATGTGGTAATGAATATTGAGTGAATTATTTATACTATATTTTATAGACTTTATGATTGGAAGTCAAATATACTTTTTATATTATATAAATAATTAATTATATACCTCATCAATAGATTGAAACATATAGGAATAATCATACAATATCTACAAAATGTCAATATCATGCAGCTGCTTCGAACCCAAAGTGATGTGTTTTTGAAAAGTGATTATTTAGTAAGCGGAAAAGACAGATTAGTAAAAATGAAGTTCCGATTAAAACATGGATCCCATGAAATCCTGTAGCTATAAAAAATGTAGATCCATAAACTGAATCTGCAATTGAAAATGGAGCTTCATTATATTCATAGGCTTGAAGAATTGTGAAATAGATTCCTAATAATACAGTAAAAAATAGTCCTTGAGTAGCTTGGGAATGATTCCCTTCTATTAAACTATGGTGGGCTCAGGTTACAGTAATCCCTGAGGTCAATAAGATGACGGTATTTAATAGTGGGATTTGAAATGGGTTAAATGGAATAATTCCTATAGGGGGCCATATAATTCCTAATTCAATAGAAGGGGAAAGACTCATATGAAAAAAAGCTCAAAAAAATGAGATAAAAAATAAAATTTCTGATAAAATAAATAAAATTATTCCTCATCGTAATCCTGTTGTAACAGATTCTGTATGAAGGCCTTGAAATGTACTTTCACGTGATACATCACGTCATCATTGAAATACTGTTATAATTGTAATTAAATTACCTAATATAAAAAGTGATAGGTCATATTGATGGAATCATTTTACTAAACCTGCAACAGTTGTTATAGCTCCAATTGAAGCAGTTAGAGGTCAAGGTCTATAATTTACTAAATGGAAAGGGTGATTTGAATAAGTTGACATTAATTTACTTCTCTAGAATATAAAGTTCTTAAAATTGCAAATACATATGATTGAATTATTGCTACAGCAGATTCTAATACTAATAAAGCAATTTGAGTTATAATTAGTATAGATAAAATAATGATTGGTAATTGAGTACCTGTATTTCCTAACAAAGTTATTAATAAATGTCCTGCAATTATATTAGCTGATAATCGAACTGCTAATGTTCCTGGTCGAATTAAATTTCTAATAGTTTCAATGCAAACTATAAAAGGTATTAAAATAGGAGGAGTTCCTTGAGGTACTAGATGAGCAAATATATGTTGTGTGTTATTTATTCATCCAAATAGCATAAAACATAGCCATAAAGGTAGTGCAAGAGTAAGTGTTATAGATAAATGACTGGTACTAGTGAAAATATAGGGGAATAATCCTATGAAATTATTAAAAAGAATTATTGAAAATAAAGAAATAAATATAAATGTTGAGCCATTTGATCTTATGGGACCTAATAAAGTTTTGAATTCATTATGTAAAATTATTATAATATTATTTCATATAATATTGTATCGTGAAGGTATAAGTCAATAAATAGAAGGAATTATAATAATACCTAGGAATGTACTTATTCAATTTAAAGATAAATTAAAAATTCTTGATGATGGGTCAAATACTGAAAATAAATTTGTTATCATTTTCAATTTATAGAAATTATTTTATTATTATTATTAATTAGTTTGGATTTAGGTATATGAGGAATAAAACAGTAATAATTTATTATATTAAATAATATAAATGTTATAGAGAATATAATAAATAGTCTTAATCATCTAATTGGAGATATTTGTGGAATTAAAAAATATCATAATATTGATTATTTTAGTTTGACAAACTAATGTTATAATTTAACTAATTTTTTCATTAGAAGTAAGTGCTAATTTACTATTGAATGGTTTAAGAGACCAGTACTTGCTTTCAGTCATCTAATGTAATTAAGATTTTGAGATTCATTTAATAAAGAAATTTACTGGAATTCTTTCAATGACAATTGGTATAAAACTGTGATTAGCTCCACAAATTTCAGAGCATTGACCATAAAATAGTCCTGGTCGGTTAATTAGAAAGTTAGTTTGATTTAATCGACCTGGAGTACCATCAACTTTTACCCCTAAAGAAGGGATTGTTCAAGAATGAATTACATCAGCAGCTGTCACTAAAATACGAATTTGTGTATTTATAGGAGTAATGACGCGATTATCCACATCTAGTAATCGGAATTCATTTATAGATAAATCGTTAGTTGGGATTATATACGAGTCAAATTCGATATTTGTGAAATCTGAATATTCATAACTTCAATATCATTGATGACCGATTGTCTTTAGTGTAATTGATGGTTCGTTAATTTCATCTAATAAATATAAAAGACGAAGAGATGGGAAAGCAATAAAAAGTAATACAATTGCTGGTAGAATAGTTCAAATAATTTCAATAGTTTGACCATGTAATAGATATCGATTTACATATTTATTAAGAAATAGGGCAAATAGTAAATATCCTACTAATATTGTAATTATTAATAGGATTAATAAAGCATGATCATGAAAGAATGTAAGTTGTTCTATTAGGGGGGATGAGCTATCTTGAAGAGATAAATTTGATCATGTTGACATTAATTTCTAATAAAAGTAAAGTACTTTATATATGAAGCTTAAATTCATTGCACTAATCTGCCATATTAGAAATTAGTTAATAATGGAAGTTCAGAATAAGAATGTTCAGATGGTGGTGTATTTTGTAATCATTCAATTGATGAATTTAATTGAATAGGAAATAATACTTGTCGTTGTGATATTAGTCCTTCTCAAATAATAAATATAAAAAATAAGATACTTAATAGAGAAATTGAAGAACCTATAGTCGAGATTACATTTCATGTAGTATAAGCATCTGGGTAATCAGAATATCGTCGAGGTATTCCTGCTAGTCCTAAAAAATGTTGAGGAAAAAAAGTTAAATTTACTCCTAAGAATATAATAATAAATTGACTTTTCAATAGTTTTACGTTTAATGTTAATCCTGTAAATAAAGGGAATCAGTGAATAAATCCAGCTATAATAGCAAATACAGCTCCTATTGATAGAACATAGTGAAAATGGGCTACTACATAGTATGTATCATGTAAAATAATATCAATAGATGAATTAGCTAAAATTACCCCAGTTAATCCTCCTACTGTAAATAAAAATACAAATCCTAATGATCATAGAGTTGCTGGAGAATAGTTAATTTGTGTCCCATGTAGAGTTGCTAACCATCTGAAAATTTTAATTCCAGTTGGCACAGCAATAATTATTGTTGCTGATGTAAAATAAGCTCGTGTATCAACATCTATTCCTACTGTAAATATATGATGAGCTCATACGATAAAACCTAATAATCCAATAGCTAATATTGCATAAATTATTCCTAATGATCCAAAAGTTTCCTTTTTACCTGATTCTTGACTAATAATGTGAGAAATTATTCCAAATCCAGGTAAAATTAAAATATAGACTTCTGGATGACCAAAAAATCAAAATAAATGTTGATAAAGAATTGGATCACCTCCTCCTGCTGGATCAAAAAAAGATGTATTTAGATTTCGATCTGTTAGTAATATTGTAATAGCACCTGCTAGTACGGGTAAGGATAATAGTAGTAATAATGCTGTAATTCCAACTGATCAAACAAATAATGGTATACGGTCAAATGAGATACCTGTTGAGCGTATATTGATAATAGTAGTAATAAAGTTTACTGCTCCTAAAATAGAAGAAATACCTGCTAAGTGTAATGAAAAAATTGCTAAATCAACAGAGGGTCCTCCATGAGCAATATTAGACGATAAAGGAGGGTAAACTGTTCATCCTGTTCCAGCCCCATTTTCCACTATACTTCTTACTAACAATAATGTTAGTGAAGGGGGTAGTAATCAAAATCTTATATTATTTATTCGAGGAAATGCTATATCTGGGGCACCTAATATTAGTGGTACTAACCAATTTCCAAATCCTCCAATTATGATGGGTATGACTATAAAGAAAATTATGATAAAAGCGTGAGCTGTTACAATTACATTATAAATTTGGTCATCACCAATTAAAGCTCCTGGATGGCCTAGTTCAGCTCGAATTAAAATTCTTAATGAAGTTCCAATTATTCCTGATCAAGCACCAAAAATAAAATATAAGGTTCCAATATCTTTGTGATTAGTTGAGAATATTCATTGTTGCGATTAAATGGCTGAAATTAGGCAATAGATTGTAAATCTATTTATGAGAAATATTCTCTTTAATCATTTAGCTTTATAGTCAATAATGATATTAGATTGCAAATCTAAAGGAGTAATAAATTACTAAGGCTTAAAAGATCATTCTTATATTTATAGCTTTGAAGGCTATTAGTTTATTTAACTTAAGGCCTTAAAGTAAAAAATATATAGATGGCAATAAAAATAGTCCTGTTATAGAAAAAAATGAACATATAATAATAATTTTTATTGGAAATAATTTATAAGATGATAAAATTAATCAATTATTTTCGTAATAATTTAGTATGAAAATTCTGTAACATAATCGTAAATAAAAAAATAAAGTAATTAATGTTATAGAAGTTATAAATATTATTAAGAATAGTTGATTATTTATAGATAGAGATTGAATAACGATTCATTTTGGGAAGAATCCTAAAAATGGTGGTAGTCCACCTAAGGATAATAAATTTAATATAATAAACAATTTTATATATTTTGAATAAAATATTAATGAAAATAATTGGTTAATATGAGAAATTTTAAATGCTTCGAATAAATAAGTCGTCGAAAAAGTTAAAAATATATATAAAAGAAAATATATTATAAATAAATGATTTCTGTAATATGTAGCTATTATTATTCATCTAAGGTGATTAATAGATGAATAGGCTATTAGTTTTCGTAATGATGTTTGATTAAATCCTCCTAAGGCTCCGATTAATCTTGATAAAATAATTCCTATGATCATTAAAGGATTAATAATGATATAAGAAATTAATATTATAGGGGCTAATTTTTGTCAGGTTATTAAAATTAAGGAATTTATTCATGATAATCCTTCTATTACATTGGGAAATCAATAATGGAATGGTGCCGATCCTATTTTTATTATTAAAGATGATATAATAATTATTTTAGATAAGTATATTAAAATTAAATTAAAAGAATTTATTAATATTAAAATTACAGCGAATAGTAAAACTGAGGATGCAAGTGCTTGTGTTAAAAAATATTTTAATGAAGATTCAGTTGATATTAATTTATTATCTCTTATTAGGGGGATAAAAGCTAATAAATTAATTTCTAGTCCTATTCAGGCTCTTAGTCAGGAATTAGCTGAAATAGAAATTAAAGTTCCTATTATTAATATAATAAAAAATATCAGTTTTGACGAATTATTAAAAATTAAAAAGAAAAGGATTGAACCTTTATAATTGGGGTATGAACCCAGTAGCTTATTTAGCTTATCTTTTTATATTTTAGTGTATGATGCACAAAAGTTTTTGAATCTTTTAGAAATAGTTTAATTCTATTAAATATAATGAATGTAAATTATTACATAATTTACCCTATCAAGGTAATCCTTTTATCAGGCAATTCATT